TAGGTCTCCCCGTTCCGTCATCTGGCTTATGTTCTTCATGTAGCATTCAGACCGAATGACTCTATGAAATTACGTCGATACTTCCACATATTACGGGTAACGTAGGAGACATCTCTATTTTTCCCCGGGGGATCTTTATAATTACCACTGCTTAGCTTTCAATTCGCCTCTGACCATCAAATTAAATGTGAATAACCCGTCCTCCTCTCTTTGAAACAAGGGGCGCTTCCGGTTCTGTGCGTGCTTCAAACAATTTTGTCTTCTCCATATTACCATATCTATAGAGTCAATAATTTTCTATGAGGAACTACTGAACTCAATCACTTGCTGCCGTTACTCAACAGTTTTCTGCTGAGGTTTCTCCCGTAGAGGTACTCAAATTGGATCAGTGATCGATTTCTAGGTTTCATCGTAAACCTAATTGGTTACTTCCAATTACGTAAATCAATAGTTCAAACCGCACTCAAAGGTAGGGCATTTCCCATTGATATAGGAACTTCTGTACCAGAAACAATGGTATCTCCAATTATAGCCCCTCTGGGATGTAAAATATATCTCTTCTCACCATCCCCATAGTGTATGAGACAAATGTGTGCATTTCGATTAGGGTCGTATTCTATGGTTACGATTCTACCAGATATGTCTTTTTCATTCCGTCTAAAATCGATTTTACGGTATAGACGCTTATGACCTCCCCCTCTATGCCCTGCGGTAATGATTCCTCTGGCATTACGACCTTTACTACAACGACGCTGTCCATGGATCAAATTATTTCGTGGATTGGATTTCACTTGACTGTCTATGGCTCCATTGCGTGTGCTCGGGGTAGAAGTTTTGTATAAATGTATCGCCGTGTTATTAAGTATTTTGCTTTAAGTTCTTTTCTCTATAAGAGGTGGAATAGAATAACCCGGTTGAAGCGTAATGATCATACGTTTGTAATGCATTGTATGTCCCATAATAGGTCCCATTCTTCTACCCTTTCCCGGGACTCGATGACTATTTATAGCTATTACCTTGACACCAAAGAAGAGTTCGACCCAATGCTTTATTTCTGTCCTAGTTGATCCTGATTCGACATTAGAAGTATATTGATTGTTCCCCAATAACCGAATACTTTTTTCTGTAAATACTGCATATTTGATTCCATCCATAAATCCATTTTCTTCCCTATGAGTTCCAGTATCGATAAGAATTCTAGTTCTTACTGTTCATATGTTATGGTATGAATATACCATACCAATTCGTTATGTATGGATGATGAGATTCCATTGATACAGAGCCAATTCCAATAGACTTATTGAACGTTCCCATTGGCGTGCATCCAGCAGGAATTGAACCTACGAATTTGCCAATTATGAGTTGGGCGCTTTAACCATTCAGCCATGGATGCTTAACAGGGATCATCGTACATCGTAAATAACCAAATTCCAATTGAAATGAAATCTTTAGGAGGAATCAATGAGAGGACATCAATTCAAATCCTGGATCTTCGAATTGAGAGAGATATTGAGAGAGATCAAGAATTCTCACTATTTCTTAGATTCATGGATCAAATTCGATTCAGTGGGATCTTTCACTCACATTTTTTTCCACCAAGAACGTTTTATGAAACTCTTTGACCCCCGAATTTGGAGTATCCTACTTTCACGTGATTCACAGGGTTCAAGAAGCAATCGATATTTCACGATCAAAGGTATAGTACTGCTTGTAGTAGCGGTCCTTATATCTCGTATTAACAATCGAAAGATGGTCGAAAGAAAAAATCTCTATTTGATGGGGCTTCTTCCTATACCTATGAATTCCATTGGACCCAGAAATGAGACATTGGAAGAATTTTTTTGGTCTTGCAATATCAATAGGTTGATTGTTTCGCCCCTGTATCTTCCAAAAGGGAAAACAATTTCTGAGAGTTGTTTCATGGATCCGCAAGAGAGTACTTGGGTTCTCCCAATAAATAAAAAGTGTATCATGCCTGAATCTAACCGGGGTTCGCGGTGGTGGAGGAACCGGATCGGAAAAAAGAGGGATTCTAGTTGTAAGGTATCTAATAAAACCGTAGCTGGAATTGAGATCTCATTCAAAGAGAAAGATAGCAAATATCTGGAGTTTCTTTTTTTATCCTATACGGATGATCTGACCCGCAAGGACCATGATTGGGAATTGTTTGATCGTCTTTCTCCGAGGAAGAAGCGAAACATACTCAACTTGAATTCGGGACAGCTATTCGAAGTCTTAGGGAAAGACTTGATTTGTTATCTCATGTCTGCTTTTCGTGAAAAAAGACCAATTGAAGGCTTCAAACAACAAGGAGCTGAGGCAACTATTCAATCAAATGATATTGAGCATGTTTCCCATCTCTTCTCGAGAAACAAGTGGGGTATTTCTTTGCAAAATTGTGCTCAATTTCATATGTGGCAATTCCGCCAAGATCTCTTCGTTAGTTGGGGAAAGAATCAGCACGAATCGGATTTTTTGAGGAACGCATCGAGAGAGAATT